TTTTGACTACTTTAAGTGTATTTCTCAGAGTAATTTTGACTCCAACTCCACCCTCCCGGAGTTCATTCTCCGGGGAACCCCATTTAAATTATTTCGGTGTATTCTTTCCAATCCACCTTTTCTCTGATTTCGTTGGAAATCAGATAAAGACAATTCCTATTTGATATAGCTATTTGGGCCAGTATTTTACGATTAAGAAGCAACTGCCTCTTATATAGATCATGTATTAATTTACTATAACTATAGGATACTCCCTTTTCTCGAATTACTGCGTTTATCCGAGTGATCCACAAACGACGAAAATTTCTCTTTTGCTTATCCCTATCCCGATGAGCCGAAACCAAAGCTCTTATTTTTTGTTGAGTAATAGTTCGAGTAAGTCTTGAATGAGACCCTCGAAAACTTGATGCAAATAAACGAATTTTTGTTCTACGTTTTCGGGCTATATATCCGCGTTTAACTCTAGTCATTGAATAAATAAAATTTTGACAAATAACTAATTGATTTTTTTCTTTCAGTTATTATTTTTCCCGTCCTGGCCTATTAATAACTAATAACCAAACGGATTTTTCCAATGTATAAAATAAAAATTCCAATGGCTTTGGCTACTATAACCTTCCCGACCACAATTTTTTAGTATTTTACTCCGGAATATGAAAGAAATAAGAAAATTTCTTTTGCTAGGTGTCAAAAATCTAGTCAAAAAAAGAAATAGAAATTAAATGAATAAAGAAATAGTGGGTTTCCTCGTTTCTATGGTTACTTCTTAAACGGTGAGGTCTTCTCTATACACCGGAGCCTTTGGCTTCATTTAATATTTCATCAATGTTATTGGTAACTTGTATAGTTCACACCACACTCTTTGGCTCTACCCATGAATTATCCAGTAATAAGTCTTTCACAAAGAGACCTACCTATACAGTAACGGTATTTAATTATGAAAGTTTGCTGGGTAGCTGACCCTCGTAGTCCGTTCTTGACCCAGCGAGAACTGTTTTTTTTTTGAATTTCAATAAGATTTTTCCGCTTAATGGATAACCATTTGCTACCAATGGAGAATTGTTTCTCATCTTAAATTCAGGTGATTGGATTTGCACCAATTGAAACCATAAACTTTATACACAATAGAAGGATAGATTTGCTTATTTTTAGATAGTGAATGGATTCCCTTCTTCCATTCTATCCTATTCACTAGTACTGATCATTCATACTGGAAGCGGTTTTCTTGGCTTTTTTGTGTCAGCTCATGATCTAAACGAGTCGCACATACACCCTAGTACATGTTCCTCGACGCTGAGGACACCCCCGAAGAGCGGGGGATTTCGTGACATTTCGAACGGGCTGTCTTGTATTTCTAATAAGTTGTTTAATAGTTGGCATGTTGAGTCATATACATAATGGGCTGGTTTAGATTGATCTTAACCGGATTTTTTATTTAATATTTATATAGTCAACTCATAGATAAAATCTCAAATCACTGATTTGCACAAAATCCATTTTTTTCATTCAACTGCTACAAGATCAACAATTCCATAAGCTTGAGCTTCTGTTGCTGACATAAAAACATCTCTTTCCATGTCTTCAGATACAACCCATAAAGGTTTGCCCGTCCTTTGTACATAAACCTTTGTGAGGGTTTCGCGTAGTTTCAGCAGTTCTTCCGCTTCCAGGATAAATTCTCCCGTTTGTGCTTCATAAAAAGAACTAGCAGGTTGATGGATCATTACCCTGATAATAGTTCTATCTGGTGTGATGAAAGAAAGATAAAGAAAAATAGGAAAAAGGATAGAATTGAACAACCGTACGGGCATTATCTTTTATGCATTGCATACGGCTCTATAATGAAATTGACCCCTACTTTCCCGTTCAAGAAAGATAAAGCTAGAATCTATCAACCTCAGATGGGTAAATGATCAAAATGCCACCCTTTTTTTTTCGGAGAAGTTCAAAAATACTATGATGGCTCCGCTGCTTTCTATTTTTAAATGGATTCTTTTTTTTGTCTTTGATTCAGCAATCCCAAAGTTTCTTTTTGAGCCAACCAAAAAAGAAAATTTGGTTTTTTCGCACTTTTTTTTTTATTTTAGAACTTAAATATTATTAAGAGCCCATCGGTGTGAAAACAAACAAGTTTGTGACGCTGAATTGGACTTCCGATAGATAAGAGAAAGTCGGAAATATCTTTTATCTCATACTACTCTCTCGATACATAATCAAATCTTTTGAAAAAAAAATAAAAAAAAAATGCATATCGAATTCGAAGTGCCATGCTATTATTACTTAATATTCATATGGCGAAGGCATAGTTTTCTTTTTTCTCTCAAATAAAAAAACTTCATTGGCGCCAAGCGTGAGGGAATGCTAGACGTTTGGTAATTTCTCCTCCAACCAGAATAAAAGATCCCATTGACGCGGCCAATCCCATGCATATTGTATGGACTTCTGGTCGTACAAATTGCATAGTATCATAAATGGCTACTCCGGGTATTACCCATCCACCAGGGGAGTTTATAAACAAATAAAGATCTTTGGTCTCATTCTCGATACTGAGATATACCATAAGACCAATAAGTTGATTCGAGATCTCGCTATCAACCTCTTGGCCTAAAAAAAGTAATCTTTCTCGATAAAGTCGGTTGAGTAGGGTAAAATTGTATCCCTTAGGAACCGTACATGCACCTTTTGATGCATACGGTTCAAAAAAAATAGCGAAGAAAAGAATCAATGTATAGATTCCAGTCCTCTTTCTTTTATTTTTCCAATTTTTTAATGAAAGGGCTTTTTCTTCGATTTTTCAATAAAGATTCATTTTGATTTCTTCTTTGATAATATAATATCTTTGATAATATAATATCTTTGATAATATAATATCAAAGGGGGTAAATAAACTTATCGAATTTACTTCTCATTGATGTATTCTTTCATCGAAATTCAATCCAAATCACGATGATATTTTCTTGTTCCTGAATGGGCCTCTTTCATCTTTTTAGGTTTATGCTCTACTCCGGGTAAAGATCCGCCCAATTTTGATTTGCACATATAGGACAAAGCTTCCCATCACCATTTCTTGTTGTTATGACTTTACAAATAATCATTTATGATACACGGAGTAATCATAAATATATTACCAGTTGGGTTTTTCTAAACGGAGTCTGGATACCTCATTTTTTCGTCCAGCCAAAGCCAACCATAAATTATTCTAATTGATATAATTCTATGAATTCCCCCAAATAATGCATTTAATTGCAGTTCACGCTCCAATTTTTCGATGATTCAATTTATCTTTCTTGGGCGAAACAGAGGATATCTCGGTCGGGGGAGAGAACGGGGAAATCCCATATGACCCAATATATCTGACAAGTCGCACTATATGTCAACCCAAGATGCATCTTCCTCTCCAGGACTTCGGAAAGGTACTTTTGGAACACCAATAGGCATGGATTGAAAGAAAAAAGGAATTAAATACTATATTTCACTTTGATGTGGAAACGTAACAATATGGTTTTATTGTCTTTATAATATTGACTTTATCATATTTATTTTATCCATAGATTAGAAAAATTTAGAAAGAAATACAAAATAAATAAAGGAAATTTTTTACGAATAGATCCTTCTAATGATAAATGAAGGATGGACACATTTACTCATAGAAAATGGTATCAATCCACCATTGCATATTGGTACTTATCGAGTATAGAATAAATCTGCTTCTCTTTGTTCTTACGAACAGAATTCTTCCATTATATTATTACGAATAGAATATAGAATCATAACCCTTATTAGTAAATAATCTACTGAACAGGGGAAGTCTATAGGATAGTCATAGTATAACCTTTCCAATGCAATAAAGTTACGTAGTGTCTATTTTTCTTCGATAAAGGGGTATTTTCCATGGGTTTGCCTTGGTATCGTGTTCATACCGTTGTATTGAATGATCCCGGCCGGTTGCTTTCCGTTCATATAATGCATACGGCTCTGGTTGCTGGTTGGGCGGGCTCGATGGCTTTGTATGAATTAGCAGTTTTTGATCCTTCTGACCCTATTCTTGATCCGATGTGGAGACAGGGTATGTTCGTTATACCCTTCATGACTCGTTTAGGAATAACCAATTCATGGGGGGGTTGGAGTATCACAGGAGGAACTGTAACGAATCCGGGGATTTGGAGTTACGAAGGTGTAGCTGGGGCACATATTGTGTTTTCTGGTTTATGCTTTTTGGCAGCTATCTGGCATTGGGTCTATTGGGATCTAGAAATATTTTCTGATGAACGTACAGGCAAACCCTCTTTGGATTTGCCCAAGATCTTTGGAATTCATTTATTTCTCTCCGGGGTGGCTTGCTTTGGTTTTGGTGCATTTCATGTAACAGGTCTGTACGGTCCGGGAATATGGGTGTCCGATCCTTATGGACTAACGGGAAGAGTACAGCCTGTAAATCCGTCGTGGGGCGTGGAAGGTTTTGATCCTTTTGTTCCGGGAGGAATAGCTTCTCATCATATTGCAGCAGGTACACTGGGCATATTAGCGGGTCTATTCCATCTTAGCGTTCGACCACCACAACGTCTATACAAAGGATTACGTATGGGAAATATTGAAACTGTACTCTCCAGTAGTATTGCGGCTGTCTTTTTTGCAGCTTTTGTTGTTGCTGGAACTATGTGGTATGGTTCAGCAACTACTCCCATCGAATTGTTTGGTCCCACTCGTTATCAATGGGATCAGGGTTATTTCCAGCAAGAGGTATATCGAAGAGTTAGCGCCGGGCTAGCCGAAAATCAAAGTTTATCAGAAGCCTGGTCTAAAATTCCTGAAAAATTAGCTTTTTATGATTATATCGGCAATAATCCGGCAAAAGGAGGATTATTCAGGGCAGGCTCAATGGATAACGGAGATGGAATAGCGGTAGGATGGTTAGGACACCCTATCTTTCGAGATAAAGAAGGGCGTGAGCTTTTTGTACGTCGTATGCCCACTTTTTTTGAAACATTTCCGGTCGTTTT